CCCAGTGTCCTAGATTCCCCATCGCTCTCTTCTTCCTAAAGCCAATTCTTCACTCAACGTACTTGAACCATGTCTCTTCACGTGAGTCGACACCTGCTTCCATTATTTTCTTTCTAACCAAAAGATCAGCGAACGCTACTGAATATGGCCAGCCAGATCGCTATGGCTAAGACAGTTGGCCTTTGATCGGATACCAGAACCAAATCGACTTAGCCACACTCTACTCACAGACCGGAAGGAAAGCACTGACTTGAACTACTTTACTTTGACCACTGCGCTTTCCCGGAAGCGAAAGGGAATGTCGAAAGCGTAGTGAAAGCACCTACCTTATGTTTAAGCGTCTTAGTTTCAGTGAAAAGAGAGTTTTGCCTGCTTTAGTGGCAATTCTGTGCTGCAGATACACTGCCGTATAGACAGCTTCTGCTTGTTAGGAAGGCCTTTTTCATGCAACATAGCTCTAGCCATTTCCATAACAGATCTGTTTTTTCTTTCATTTTTGTTTTGAAAACTTCAGATCTTTCTTTCAAGAAGTACACCCAAGTCATTCTTGACAAGTTATCAATAAATAGGATGAAGTACTTGCTGTTGTCAAGAGAGGGAGTCCTCATGGGACCACAGACGTCAGTATGCACCAGTTCCAGCTTATGTGAAGCTCTCCTGGCTGTGCCAGATGGCAGATGGTAAGGATTTTCTAGCCATCTTGAAAAGTTGACACCCTTCACACACTCCACTGCATTCTCCAATGGCAGGCAGATCTTTTACCATTTGCCTTTGAGAAATAAGTTTGAGACTATGCAAGTTGCATAGAAAGAAGAGAGAGAGCACAGAAGAGTTCGAGCCCGGCATAAAAGGAATGCGCCAAATCGTCTGCATGCGCTGAATCTTCTTCTCTTCCTTTACCAATGTGAGGAATAGCAGGCAATCAATCCTGATTGTTTGAATTCAAATAAATGCTATAAGTACAGAAAGATCCCCGATCTACGAGAATGAATTTTGTATTCCTAGAAAAAGATCTTGCCCATTGGTAGTTGGTATTGAGAGTGGAAAGGCTTAGCAGCAGCTATTAGTCATTCTCCTTCTTAAAGCATCACTTCAAGGCTAACTTAAGAAAAGGCACTAAAGCAAACCACTACTTACGAAATTTCCTCATCTTCAATGTCGCTAAATAGTGGGTTTTTCCTAATACCTGTTCCGGTATACGTTCTGACTTGTAAGGAGAGCCTAGCAAGTCGGACTGCGGACACTTAGCTAAGCTTCATTATCCTAACCTAATTCGGTGTCAAATTGGACATCTTTCCTTGGCTATAATTTTAAATTCTAATAAAGCTCTATTTGACCTGACCTAGGATAGGACAATTCCATCCAAAAAGACTCGAATCAGGTGGTAAACAGAGAGTCTCTATTAAACCAGAAGGGGATGGTGACCAAGATGGCTCCTCTGAAGACGGGAGTTATTGAAGTGAATCCTCCCCTGAAGGAGCTTTTGAATATGTTAAGGGCCCCGTCTTGAAAGCTGGAAGTAGCTCCTACACCCCTGTTACTCCCATTCCATTGGCTTCGACCTCTGTGGATCCTACCTCACAATCTTTTGGTGAGGGGACTACGGCTGTGACTCCTACATCTGCTTTCAAATCCAGTGATTTCCCTCAGGTAAGACCTTTGGCACTTAATCTAACCACACCTTTCTTAACTTCATCGAAAACTTATTTATGGAATAGATCAAGTTCAGTCCCAGTAGCGAAGGTAGGCGCATAAGTTCATATTCCCTTGAGGGGAGCGAATACACTCGATCTAGCTATGTTGGCTAAGGAGCTGGGACTGGTGCTTATGGATCTTTACCTAGAACCGAAACTTACCTTTACTTTCGATCTGGTAGTGATGCTGCGGGCTTACTTAAATGGAGCCTTTGGTTCCCATACATCCATGTAAAAGCCTTTCTCGGTGACAGATGTTATTGATGAAGAGACCATCCCTTAATGGGAGCAATAGCAAGTCACTTTGGAACGACCCGGCATCGAGGTCTCGACGAGCCTTCTCTACTGTACTCCCCAAGCACCACCTGGGGAAACCAAGCGAAAGAAGACAAGATCGAATCAGAAAGCACTGTCTCGTGCTCGTCTCGTTGAATGGACACAAAAGAGATATTTCATATTCTCATGAGAAAGCATTCTGAATCGGCATGAACAACAGCCCCCGTAAAAGCATCAACAGGAAAAGCAGTTCAGCAATACAATGGAATCCAAATAATAAGAATTGGCTCCTCACGGAAGGCGAACGGTACGACGGGGGAAGCCTGCCTAGCAAAGCCAAGCGTGGAAAGACTACCTAAAGCTAAGACTCCTTTTCGGGTGTTGCTCATAGTCTTGACTGAGGGGGGGCTCTGGATGTCTATGGAAGTCTTGAAAAAAGACTAGTACAGTACGGATGGAGGCTTTCCCAACCAAGGGCTCTGGAAGAGGTAACACAAAGGTGCTGCCGGTCTGGATTGATGCCTTTCCTTCTTTACAGGATTAAGGATCCCCCAAAAACCTCAGGAACAGTCAATGGGAAATCCCGCCATTCCTGATTTAGGAAGGAATATAGTAAGGGACGACTGCTTATCAATCATCTTTTATGAGTGAAAGAACGAGCTCTAACACTTTCTTTTTTTGAAATTTTAGAAACGGATTCATTCACATACGGGGACCTATAGGTTTCTTCATTACGATTACGGCCGATAAAATTGAGAATAGACTGCCATAGACCTTTCAAAAAACTCATTTTATCCTTGCCCATTCTTGGTTGTCTGCTCCCCTATTGTTGAAGAGAGACTTTTGGGATCGAAATACGGAAGGTGGTTGGCTTTTTTCCAACTAAGAAATGGGATTTTTTCTCGCACAGCTACTATGTTGTCTGTGACTACAATACGATATTTTCATTGATACAGCTAATTCTGATTCAATTGTGACAATAGCTTTTAAGCAAGCAGCTTGTATTCGTATAATAAGAAGAATGCGGTGCTTACCGCTTTCAGTCAAGTGAGGCACTACAGGTATTGGATTCAGCTTGAACTAATAAACTGTTAAGAGTCTGGTTCTTTAGAGACAGGAGTTGTTCCCAGTGAAAAGGAATTTATAGAGTCCGACTTACTTCCCTGTGTTAAGCATATAGCACATAAATCAATAGAAGAAGAAGTAGATGTGAGTGAGGGTACTCCTTCTTTTCCTTATTATAGAGATCGTTCTTAGGATAGCCTATGGCTAGTTAAGAGAGACTTTCCTATTCATCGGTCAGTGCGAGTGTGAGTACGAGCCAGGCGGTGCCAGGTTGAAAGTCTTTCATCCACTCGAGCAGCGGATATGAGACCAGTAAGAGCGTAGCTTTGATGTTCTTAGTTTCGAAATGGCGTATTTAGTGTCGATCTACACGGGGCAGGTTCTGGAACGGAGCACCCAAACTGGACGACTTTCTTTCTGGGATTATCGGTCTTCAATTTGGATGGAGCTGCTATTGGTACTCCGGCCGGTACTGATTTTGCTATTCGGAACTCTCTGGGTTAAGTCCCTCTCGATGCAAGCTCACGACAACAAAAGAAAGAATTGCTGCTCACCTTCACAGAAGATTTTCTATTCTTGAATGAAAAAGAGAATTGCATTTCGTCGCATCCCTTTTTCTCCGCTTTGAACATTCTTCTCGTCACAAGCCTAACCTAAGGGAAAGAGCTCGATCATACTGAAGTCGAAGCAACGTATATCAGCGTGGATCCCCTTCGCGATACGCCTTCGATCTGTGTTAGCTTTTGCTACATACTTGCTTGGCGGGTTCAGATTGAAGTAGACTAGCGGTGAGCTTTTCTTGCCCCGGTCTTGTATCTGCCATGTGCTCACTCTGCGCTTACCACATTGCCGGTTCGCTCTAGACAGGTCTTTAACCTCATTCTCTCAGGTCCCACCCCAGCTGAAAAACGACGCGCTAAGGCGCCCATCTTAGTCAAGCTTTGATTTGAAGCTAGCAGAGAGATTGAATTTCCAGTTCAGGTGGATCCAGGCTTAAATAAAGTAGGTATAAAATACCTTCCACGGCAAGTTTAGGCTTAGGAAGATTTGATCTTTGTTCCATCTAGTGAAGTAGATTCCAATTCCGGTGAAGAGAAGAGTGAAACTCCGATAGCTACAGGCCTTAGCCCCAAACTTCTCTCTCCCTACCGAAAAAGCTTCTTTTGATATGGAGCTTTCCCCGGATTCTCTTGAGGTCGGGGTTGAAGAATCTGGGTACTCAACAATGGGTTAAGCCTTTAGCTACGGCTGTTGGGGCAAGTCCGTCTTTAGCAGCCTAAACTAAAGAAACCTTACTGCCTCCAGGCAGTCCCCACCGAAAGAGTTATTCTCGGAAGGAGGGAAATGACATATGACATAAGAAAGAGTGGATTCCCACTCTCTGGTATTGACTCAAAACCTTATATTCTCAGAAGCTTACCTTTTGGTTGACCATCTTCCAATCCCGGATTCTTAGTAAAGCAAGTAAGTAAGAAAAGTGATCCAACCTTTTCCCGCGACTTCTGTTAGTCCAAGATCTCCCGTCATCCCGAAGTTTAGCTCTATTAACTAACATAGACCCTCTCGGCTCGCTTTGCTCCGACTAAAGGTATCCGGAACTTCGTGGTCTACCCTGCCATTCTCTCTATCTATGATCTCCGTCAAGCCTAAATTTCGTTTTCACTCGATCTCACGATTGGTCACGCATCTTCATCCCGTTACTTGTACCCATTTTGCTCTCTGCGTAGCCCCTTCGAAACCTTCTCCTTCTAGTGGATCTCCCTCGTTCTCTTCTCCTGCTTTTCAATTGAGTTACTTCACTTCTCCTAAGCTAATCCATGTCGAAAAACGATTGAATAGGGGTCCATTCTCGCAAGTTCGAGTGTAGGCTTGATTCCACAGCTTTCTTACCCTTACCTTAGGGCTGATTATAGGCTAATATAAAAATGTCTTTCCATGAGAGAGATATGTAAATGAACTATAAAGCAGGTATGTCAATCCCTATTCTCCAGGTTGTACCATTACATTATAAAGCCAGCCAGCAGTGGGAAGAATTAACCTAATTTAATGCCTTCTTCTAAGCCCCTCTTTTTTAAGTGAAAGGGAGTTTGCTTAATCATCCATTATAAGTTCACTGGCAGCCCTCTGGGATACATGGGGAATCCCTATTGTAGCTGCTTTTGCCCTCGTAGTCCCTATCTCCTTTTGCAGACAGTTCCCTTGATTCTGTCTTCCGATCGGTTTGAATTGGATTCCTTCTGCCATCTTCCTAAGACCTTGCTATGGCAATCCATACGAGCGACACGGTCCAGCCTAAGGAATACCTTTTGAAGTCCTTCTCGTTTCCCTTCCAGACATTGGGAGTTGCCTTCCTTCCAATAGCTAATTTTCTAGTTTACTGATTTATTATTAGAGCATATGTTTTCTCTCCTGAGAAGTCAGTTAGCAATTCAGTTCCTGGTTCCATTGAGAGGCCCCTTTTGAGTAAGCAAGTTTTCAATCCGGAGTCTTTAAATAAGATCCTTCAACGACAACAGCTACCACTCACTTCACACTATCAATATCCGGATCGAAATAAAAAGTCTTTCCGGCTTAGCTAGCCCACCCCGTGTGGGATCTTTCAATTCCTTTTTGCAGGTGAGCCAGATGCCGAGTCTACCTCTGCCAAGTCCCTCCTTCTAGGCTTCTTTCGAAACCATCAATGTCAGCTGGATTTTTAAGTTGCTTCTTAGTTCGATTCTGCCTCTACTCCCAGACTCTTTTTCCTTTGCTCTACCCCTCACCATCAAGCCCTCTCCATGATCCTCGTACTGCTTTAGCTTTCGACCAGCTCTTTCACTCTAGTGCCGGGCATCTCTTATCCTCCTCGCTGGTCTCACTCTCCATCCTACATTCGCCTAGCTACAGGAGCTACTAGAAGCAACTATCACTCATTCACTTTTAGGGGGAATTCCTTATTCAACTACCAGTACAGAAATGAAATAAAGCTACCATCATCCTTTGCTGGTGACGCTGGGTCAGTGTCCCAACCCAAGGGTTCTAAGAGGAAAGTCTATGCCACACCAGCAGGGTAGCTGCATAAAAGAAGGATGCTGTTTTTGATACACTACTTCCTAGGGCTACCTTCTCCTTGTTAGCCTTGATTACGGTGGGGGGCGGTCTCCGGAATGAGCAGTCCTCTTTGCTGGTTTTTAAAAAGAAGCGGGGGCGTAGGATCGAAATGCATCCCCCTTCCCTTGCCTTGCCTGGTGATCCCAGTTGACCACAACCCGCGGATTCATTAATGGGAGGATAGGAACGTATCCTACTGAACAACTTTGGACTTACGAAGAACGGTATGAATAGAGATCCTCCTCTTTTCAGATAGTAAGTCCTTGGGTGATCCTCTACCTCTGGATTTTAAAGAAAGAAATTCAAAATCAATGGCCGCGCAATCAGCGGTAGGCTTGATTGATCGTACTACATAAAAGACTGCTTGCTCGATTGCACTTTCTATATGTAGATGAAAGTGACGACTTGGTCGTTTATCGTCATTATACGATATTTCCTTGTGTGACATTTTGGCATCATCGCAAAAAGAAGTAATCCAACCCACGGAATCGATTTAAATTATTTGAATCTATATGTGTGCGGCCAAGCAAGCTAGCCAATGCGAAGCGTTCTGTGATGAAAGATAGAAAGATTCTTCTAGCTCAGGTGGAGGACATAGAAGGAAGAGGGGAATGAGGTCTACAATGGGGGAAAAGGAATTGGAATAGGAAAAAGATTGATCTCACGGAATCGGACTAGAGAAGCTGCTGCTGGTTCCGGTGATGGAGCCAATAAAGTTCAGATTTCATTTCTCACAAGGCAGTCGGGTTTTTGCCATCTTTCAACTCATTCGACATCCTTTTCATTCGATGTGTTCCCATCCATTAAAGAAGAGGAAGAGACCTAAATCACGGAGATTCTTCCTACCCTCCTTTTGTTTTAGACACCTCTTCAATAAAAAGAAAGAGAAAAACATAGGAAAGGCAAGGACGCTGAAGCATAGGCAAAGCAAGCTCAGTCAGATTCAATTGACCGAGACTGGCGAGAGAGGACTTCTGACTCCTAAAGAGGGAGGATTCCGGGGTTTCCGTGAGTTCAGGGCTTAGGGGTGGGGCTGACTGTCTTTAATAGAAAGAAGGCCAGCCTAGCCAAGCAAGCCAGTAGTCAGAGAACGGACCACGGGAGAACCAACTACACTCACTAAGAAAGAAAGACCCTGGGTGGGGTTCGTTGAGGAAACTCGATGGTAGCATTCTTATCTTTTTTTATAGTGGTCTCTTAAGAGTATTGGATTGGAGTCCAGTAGGGAAATATATCTGAGGTCTCACTCTTGCCAGCTTTCTGTCCAGGGTGTCTCGTTCTCGGAGTGGTATCGTGCTAGGTTTCACTCTCCCCTTTCGTCATAAGGCGTGGTTCTGTCCCCGCCTTCTTCTCCTCTCTCAGAGAGGCTCACCCATACGGTGTTGGTTGTTAGTTCCTTCACGGAGCTGCGCCTCCTTAACTTGCTTTTTTACCCTCCCACCGCCCTTCTTTCTGTGCTTTGCTGCTTAAGTTAAGTGCGAAAGCTAAAGCGCTTAAGCTAGGTCGGATTGCCCTAAAACTTGATAAAGTGACCACTTAGAGCGGATGTCCCACTCTGGTACTTCGAACCATATCTACCTACGAGAATAGAAAGGAGCAGAAGATGAGAACCAAAAGGAACTTAAATAAGTTTTCAAGTTAAAATATAAAAAGCCTTGAAAAAATTCCGGAAAGCTTTTGGTTGGAAGGCATCCTCCCATAACCGAGAAAAGCATAATAAACTGATACGCAACTCTCCTTACCTCAGCTCATCAATCGAGTTTCGATCAAGGAATTGAAACCGAAACAGATCTTCTTCGCTCTGCTGAACGAATGAGTCTAAATGGCGGGTCAGGCCATCGAGGGTAAACGGTTAGCCATGCCCTGGCGCGTGAAGCAAGGGCGGGGTGTTGATAGGGTGGAACCGAAATGAGTCCGAAAAGAATGAAACGAAGTCAGACAGGTATCTGCTGTTGACCAGGGATCAACCGCTCAACGGAACACACAGATTAAGCAACAGGAGAATGACAACTTTGACTTTTCGCCGACCCAAAACTACACTTAAACTCGGAAGCTTCGTTCAGGTAGACAACTCTAAGAGAACCTCAGAAAAGTTTAGGCTCACTTCCAATTGTTAAGATCACCCTTCTTCACGGCAGAGGGACTAGAAAGATGCGTCTGGCCTCACTCCGCTCGCCTTCTCTTGGTCATTCTTTCGAGAATAACGCGAGAATAACGAGGGCCCCGTCCTCAACATGGAAGCTTCCAGACCTGCTTCGTACCAGCCGGTATTTAATTTGATTCGGGGCGCTCCCGAACTCGCTCTAACGTCGTGTCTAGGTCACAACGGTGACTAATGCAATTTCTTTGTTCCAGTGGACAGCGTTCCATCATCTGGCTTCAAACCGCTCCCGACAGTAGCTCAATCGCACCTTCACTCAACCAGATACCACAGCAGCACTCTCAGAAGCAAGAGCTCATAGGAAAGGTTCGAAAATTGTGATTCTGTAAGATAAGAGTGGAGATTCACCCTTGTAAGGCCGGCCTCCGGACTTCCCAATATTTGTGAAGTATCCGTCGGGAGAACACAATCTGACATTGAATGCTTGAGCCATTGCTCGGACAATGAAAGACCTTAAAACTGTCCCATGCCACACGGGCTTTGAAATGGCAACTAGACAGACTAGTTAGTAATTTCGTACTTCTGTCGTTGGGGAGCGGAAATGGCACTTTACAGCAAGAAAAAAGAACAACGAAAGTCGAAGATAGGCTTGTAGCCTCACCGGAATCAGATTCTGTAGCTGATACAACTGATCTTCCTTCATCTCCTTTCCCATCCGCCCGGTGGGGCGATTCATGTTCTTCCGATTACGGATGTTGTGCCACTTGATGTTTTGGAGAGTACGAAGCTCGAGTAGGAGAGAGGGAAGGTCGGGCTGGCTTTGCTTGACTACTATGCCGATTGATGGCTTGAGTATGAGGGTGCCTATGACTACTGCTTGCTTGAAAGATTGCCGGGGAGAGGGGAAGGCACCGAGGGCAGGGGGAATGGTTGGAGAGTAGGCGTCGCTTCTTCCTACGAAGCCTGTTTCGGATTTGGTCCGGTTCAGGGTGCTTTGACTCTGCTTGGCTGGCGGGAACGAGTGCAGGTGAACGAAGAAGCTTACCATTCCGCCGTCGGTCAGTTATTCAGCTAGGCAGGGTATCAACGGCACCACAAAGCAAGCCAACCTCGTACACAGAACGAACAAACTCAGGCTCAGCCAGGGCCCTACTCTCTTCCAAAAAGAGAACAGCTCCATCCCGGGATGCCGGACCGGAATCCGCCTCTTCTCTGTTGGTTGAGAAGTACTATTCTCTGGTAGGGGAACCGTTTGCAAGGGAAGAGTCAGCAAGAGCAGCCCAGAGATGAGAGGAAGAGGCGTGGTATCCACTGGTTTCAGTAGTAGGAGTTGCCCATTGTTCACCGAAGTCGTCAGAGAGGGAATCCTCGTGCTTTTCATTGGACAAAGAGGCTATCTAAAGTCTATTAATCAATAAGCAAAGTCTAAGGAAGACATATATCAATACCAATAAATACCAATCCCCCTACTCTCTACTAATGACATATGATTTCACTGTAGAGCAATAACATAGAGAAATAGAATATAGTAAGGTAGTATAGTGTAAAAAGGACCAAGGACGAATAAAGAAGAAGAAGGAGTAGGAGCTAATTCGAACGGAATCGAATGATTACGAGATAAACAATGAGACAAAGCCAAGAGGGGAGAGCACTGAGACAATTCACTTCACGTACAGGGAAGTCCGCTGGTAGGAATTCTTCAGGGCGTATTACTGTTTTTCACCGAGGGGGTGGATCGAAGCGATTGCAGCGAAGAATGGATCTGAAACGAAGCACTTCGTCTATGGGCATTGTAGAAAGGATAGAATATGACCCTAATCGTTCTTCTCGGATCGCTCTAGTACGATGGATCGAGGGGGTGCAGCTACGCTGCCAGAGGAAATGCAAGACGATAGAAGAGTTCGCTCCGCCGCGTAAGATCCTCGAACCTACCACGCCCACCATACGCGGACTCTTTTCGTTCTCTTCCCTGTCCGTGAAGGTGGATCAAAGAAAGGTAGCTTGCTTCTCTCCTGGACTGATGGAGGCTTATGTAGTGGTCGGCCTTCCTACCGGAATGCCTCCTAAGAGCCAGAGCCCCTTTACTAGTACTAGTAAAGCTAGTACTAGTAAGGGCGCAGGAAGCAAAAAAACTTGCGCGAAGGACGTCTTCTTCTCTGCCTTCTCCTCTCCAAAGGCCAAGGGGGAGACTGCATCCCTTTCCTTCGGTAGCTCTTTGAGTTTCCCAAGGATAGCGGTAGCTGGGGCAAAGCCCGCTTTCTTCGCTCCGCGAATGAGAGATAAAGTAAGAGGAAAAAACACGTTCTCTCTTTGCGAGGTCCGAAAGTGGAGAACACATAGCATTCTCTGGGCACATAGGATCAAACGTAAAGCAGCGCTTTCTTGGCATAGGCGGCAAGAGACTTTAAGGCTTGTTGGAGCTTCTGAACATAACGAATCGAAGCCGAAGACGGATCAAGGTAGCTTGCCTGCCAAGCCGATAGGCGAAGTGCCGAAGGATGGAGCGTGCAAAGTCGATCGTGCACCTGTCGTGTGACCCGTTGGTCCTAAGCAATGTCTTGCGCGAAGCGACCCACCTAGAAACAGCTCTCCTTTAGGGGAAAATGGAACTTCGATCGGATGCGGGTATTCAATCCCGCCGCTGAGATGTCCAGCGGATTCTGGGGCCTTGACGAATGGCCGGCCACCTTTTACGTTAGAAGAGCAAAAGGCCCGGGACATAGCAGGATGAACCAATGTGAATGAGTGTAAGCTTCGTTGTCCGAACACGATTGGTGCTGACCACACTAGGTGCTACCGCGGTAGCAAGAGAGGCCAGGCGGTGACAATTGAGAGGTTGTCACTGAGCATTCCTAGTCACACGGGAAGAGAGGTCAAATGGCAAGGCCATACGCCCGTTTGGCTCCTCGCGGAGTATAGCTCACATCCAAACATCTGATTGGGGAACGGGGCAACGCCCAGGAAGCTCCGGCGGAAAGGGAAGGCCCGCCAGGCCGTATGCCCCTGGGTGCAGGATTCTTCGAAAAAGCGCGGGCTGACTCGGAGGCCTAAGACATTGACTTAGCAACGAATTGAAGGGAAGCTCCTCGAGCTTTCTCCGCCAGCAGCTTATGTAGTGGTCGGCCGTCGCTCCCTAAGCTTCGCTTCTTGTAGTCGGCCCGCCTCCCTTAATTTGCTTGCCCCCTTCCAGCTCAGAATGCCTAATGCCTATTATCTAGTTCTAGAAGCTAACCACCAGAAGCTCACCCTTCGGGCTTCCAGCGCAGGAGGCCAAGCATTCTGCCAGACGTCCCGGCCTGGGGTTCGCCTTTGATACTTCAGTAGATCTTCAAAAAAGAAAAAGAAAGACTTCAATGCAGCCTTAACTACAACTACATTACGCAAGCTCCACCAATACCTACCTATAGAGTTAGAGTCAAAAAAGTACCCGTGACGGTGACTTTCTAGGTTTATGGATTCAGTCAGCTAAACTCCATCCAACTCCTCAATAAATATCAACAAACAACATGTCGTGACCGGTGTAGCTAAGTTTCCAAAGGTGAACAGCCCCCTGTCCTTTATAGTCGTAAAGGGCTTCTCAGAAAAGTAAGGAAGGGGGCATTCGAAAGGCCGACCACTCATAGGCCTTCTGGTAGGAAGGCCGACGACTACACGGACTCTATACCAGAGCGATAGCGAAGCCAAGCTGCCGCCTATCCTATCCTATAGGCCTATAGGCGAAGGGGTTTACCGACGAAGACCTATGATATAGTAAGAAAGAAAATACGAAATAAAATAAGTACGTTAAGGTTACGAAGTCACTTAGCCGTCGACAAAGGGAAAGGCGTCGGTACGGAGCCACGTCAGCTGTGGATATAGACTAGGCATAAGGAACGGAGTCTTAAACTATGGACCGAGACTACACTAAGGAACAAGGAAAAGGAAGTTTGACTGAGCAAAGAAGTCAAGGAACGAAGCTGCTTCTCTAATAGCCCCGTTGAATAGGAGGGCAAAGGCTTTTTGAAAAAGTCTTTTTTGATGTCTCATTTTTTTCTAATTTCTATTTAGAGAGAGGGGGCTTCCAGTTCTTAGGAAGAGCCGTACGAGGCAGCTCACGTACGGTTCGGGAGCCGAGCCCCGGCACAGGGGCTTAGGTCAACACTTATATAATAGCCAGTCATCAATTGGAAGCAGGCAAAATGTTGATAAATTGCGATTGGTCCAAACCTTCGACCCGCGACTTATTGCGACCCGCCCGGAATGCCCATCCATACTAAGACCTTATTCACACAGCG